TACTAAATCTAATAAGTTCAACAAATATAAAGTAAAAAAGGAAAGGGAATTCAAAGGTCACGTTCTTTTTTATATTCTAAAATATCAAAAATGAAAATAGAACAAATTTTATACAATAATAGAACAAATTTTATACAATAAAAAGAAATGAAATAAAGGGGGGTCAACATAGATATTTTTACTATTTTCTTCCATATTAATTCAAAATTGAATGAAGTTAAACAATAAAGTTCTTATTCTTTATTTTTGTTTTAATGTTCATTATGATTTGAATTTTCTTATTATTTATTTATTTTTTATTTCTAATATGAATAAAATATTTTCGAAAATAAATAGAATCCTATAGAATATAAATAATAAATATTCTATATTTTCATTTTAATATAAAATTCATTTTAATATAAAAAAAAATGAAACTATTTTCATTAGATTAGTTTACTCAACTCATGATTTGCTCAATCAATTTGTTGATTTTGAATCACCAGATGGAGAGATGTCACAGATGATGAATTGATTTCTTAACTATGTGACTCTATTTTTATTTTTGTTCGTCTGCAATAATTGATTGATAAATCCATTATTTTCAATTGTATCTTTCAAGTGGTATTTTTTGCTTATCTTCCTATTTTTCTCACAAAAATGGAAACTTAGGGAAATGCTTTGTAAACAACATATGTATAAAAAGAACATATTTCATTTAGTTTCTTTATGCCCACTATAACTAGTTATTTCGGTTTTCTACTAGCGGTTTTAACTATAACCTCAGGTCTATTTATCAGTTTGAGTAAAATAAGACTTATTTGATTTGAAATTTTGAAAATGAATTAGAATTTTTGCGACATTCTAGATATTCTATAGTTCCTTACCGTGTCAATTTCCAATTCTTGGTCATTGAGATTCATGCTCAATAAACAATAAAGATGAATAGTTAAGGATAGATATTACCCTCCCCTCCCCCCTTCCCTTTCAAACAAATTGAAATGATTGAAGTTTTTCTATTTGGAATCGTGTTAGGTCTAATTCCTAGTACTTTGGCTGGATTATTTGTAACTGCATATTTACAATATCGACGTGGTGATCAGTTGGACCTTTAATAAAGTAACATTTCTTTTGTTTATTAATCTCCTATTTGTTTTAATCCTGATCTACAGGATGTCAAATTCATACTTTAGACTGCTTTTCAATTATTTGAGTGTTATTTCCAATCTAACAACAATGGAATCACGCTCTGTAGGATTTGAACCTACGACATCGGGTTTTGGAGACCCGCGTTCTACCGAACTGAACTAAGAGCGCTTTTTTTAATTTTTGTGATCCCAATACATTACATTTTGTACGCATATACTATATATCAATATATATATATAGATATATTGATATTGAGTATGTATATCCAATTCGAATCGGTCTTAATTGATCTTTTTATATTGCTGATACGGTAACGAATAGTCAGGAATAGGGATGACAGGATTTGAACCCGTGACATTTTGTACCCAAAACAAACGCGCTACCAAGCTGCGCTACATCCCTTTCCATTGGTTTCCAGTGTCATTGTAAAGAATCTTTGTCTTGTTTTCCACATTTTTCTTTTTTTCTATTGATATATATATCAATTATCCTGCTATTTTTTTCGTTCCATATCCTATAATATAGAATAAGAATAAAAGAAAAATATTTAATTAACTAATATATAGAGTATATAATAATAACGAAGAATATAGTATATATATATATATATTAAATAGAATCTAAATATCAAAAATAATATATATATATCAAAAATAGAATAATTAAAAATATTCTATATAATAAAATTCATAATTTCAAATATTTTAAATAATAGAAATAATAAAATCGAATAAGATTCTAATGAAATAAAATGGGAAATTTCCCTAAAATGGAAAAATATTTTTAGGGAATACTCGGGCAGAAATAAACTTCTTTTTAAAAAATATCTAATGAATCCTGAATCGTTGTACATTTCCATTTGAATTAGGATTTCTCCCGACAAATGCAAGTGGTTATTAACGAAATAACCCTCTGATCATGTTCCTATATCTAATTATGTATTACAAATGACAATAAAAAAACAAGGAGGATTTGAAATGCGAGATCTAAAAACATATCTCTCCGTAGCACCAGTAGTAAGTACTCTATGGTTCGGGGCTTTAGCGGGTATCTTGATAGAGATAAATCGTTTCTTCCCGGATGCATTGATATTCCCCTTTTTTTCATTCTAGTTATTGGGATGAGAAGGGGTGAAGAAGATTAGAGATCAAATATCTGTGATTAACCCCCTCTTCTTTATTTCATTTTTTTTAGAATAAGTTAGAAAAAAAAGAAAGAGAAAGAAGGAAGGTGGATTTAGCCTCGGTGAAACTCGGAATTTGGCCCAGATTTCAATGGAATTGAATTCATAATTCAATAATAGAAATTGATTGAATTATGAATTCAATTCCTATTAATAATATAATGAAATCAGAAATGGAAAGGCTAAGGCAGGGGCAATAATATCATACAAGATATTAAAATGAAAACCAAAATACTGTACTGCGATTCGAAATCGTTGTATTACTTTATTATTACTGTACTGTATTAAAATAAAATTAATTGAAACGAAATCTTTTAGAATTTGATTTTGAATTATTAACTTCTACTTTTTTTTTCATTCCTTTCTTCTTCTTCGCTTCGAATCCAAAAATAGAAAAATGAAGTGAATCAAAAATCCAAAGGAGGTTCATGGCCAAGGGTAAAGATATCCGAATAACCGTTATTTTGGAATGTACCAGTTGTAATCAAAAGATTGTTAATAAGGAATCAACGGGTATTTCCAGATATATTACTCAAAAGAATCGACACAATACGCCTAGTCGATTGGAATTAAGAAAATTCTGTCCCTATTGTTGCAAACATATGATTCATGCAGAGATAAAGAAATAGAGAAAATAGATAGCTTGTGTGTCACCCTTCCCAGGAAAATGAAAAATTATTTTATAAATTATTATATATGTTATATATGACATTAAATTTACTTATATATAAAAAAAAATAAATTAAAAAAAGAGAAAATATAAACAAAACAAATCCTTTTTTTTTTGTAAGAAATGGGATTTTCGGCATAGGAATAAACAAACCATGGATAAATCTAAGCGACTCTTTCTGAAATCCAAGCGATCTTTTCGTAGGCGTTTGCCCCCGATTCAATCGGGGGATCGAATTGATTATAAAAACATGAGTTTAATTAGTCGATTTATTAGTGAACAAGGAAAAATATTATCTAGACGCGTGAATAGATTGACTTTAAAACAACAACGATTAATTACGATTGCTATAAAACAAGCCCGTATTTTATCTTCGTTACCTTTTCTTAATAATGAAAAAAAACAGTTTGAAAAAAGTGAGTTGACCGCTAGAACTACTACTACTGTTCTTAAAACAAAAAAAAAATAGAGTTAGAATTCAAATTGGAATCTCAACTCAAATGAAATGTGAATTGATATTTTGTTCGAAAACTACGACAATCCAATTTGGGTTGTTGTGCTGTAACAAACAAGATAATCGCTGAATAAGAATAAATCTTTTTTTTTTATTAAGATTTTTATTAAGAGTGGTTGTTCATTTTGATGACTTTATCGTATAAATTCCATTTTATCATACAAATCTCTATTCTACTACCTTCCCGGAGTTCAGTCTCCGGGGGATTTTGATTCTTATGATCTCGTGATCTCGTTGGCAATCATAAAAAGACAATTCCCCTTGAATATAGCTATTTGTGCAACTATTTTACGATTAAGAAGCAATTGCCTCTTGTACAGATTATACATTAATTTACTATAAATATAGTATATATTTTTTTTCTTCTCGTTAATTACTGCATTTATTCGACTGATCCACAAACCTCGAAAATCTCTTTTTTTCCTATTTCTATCTCGATAAGCCGAAACCAAAGCTTTTATTTTTTGTTGCGGAATAGTTCGAGTAAGTCTTGAATGAGCTCCGCGAAAGCTTGATGTAAATAAACGAATTTTTGTCCTTCGTTTTCGAGCTATATATCCTCGTTTAATTCTGGTCATTGAATAAATGAGACTTCGATGAATAACTATTTGATTTTTTTTTCAGTTATTCTTTTCCCCTTCCTAGTCTATTAATAACAAAAATGGATTCTTCCAATGTATAAAATCAAAATTCCAATGGCTTTTGCTACTATAACCTTCCCAACCACGATTTTTTTCTTTTTTTTTCTAAGCATTTAACATCGAAATAAGAAATTGTATTGATACTAGGTATTAGAAAAACATTTAAATAGAAATAGATAAAGAAATAGTGGATTCCATCGTTTCCATGATTACTTTTTAAACAGTGAGGTCCTCTCTATACACCGGAGCCCTTTCCTTCATTGAATCTTTATTTAATCAATGAATGTTATTGTTAACTTGTACAGTTCACATTCTTTGGCTCTATCCATGAACTATCAAGTAATAGTAATAGGTATTTCACAACGAAATCTAGTTATACAGTAACGGTATTTAAATATGAATATTTGCTGGGTAGTTGACCCTCTTAGTCCGTTCTTGTAAAATTTAGGGCATAATTTTTCTCTAATTGAAATATCATTTTCCCCGCTTAATGGCTAACCATTTGTTACCAATGGGAAAGTCTTTCTCATTGTAAATTGGAAATGGAAGTGATTCGGTTTGCACCAATCGAAACCATAAATTTGATACACAATAGAAGAATATGTATTATATATAGATATATAATACATATGAATTGAATCTATTTTTTTCCAGTATCGGTGATTGGTTAAGATAGTGGAAAAACTCCATTCACACTATCTTAACCAATCACCGATACTGGAAAAATTTCTTTCCTTTCGTTTGTATTAGTCTATGATCTGAACGAGTCGCACATACACCCTAGTACACGTTCCTCGGCGCTGAGGGCATCCCCGAAGAGCGGGGGATTTCGTGACATTTCGGATTGGCTGTCTTGTCTTTCTAATAAGTTGTTTCATAGTTGGCATGGTGATTCGTATACATAATGAGCTGGTTTAGATCAATCCTAACCCGATGGTTATGAATTATTTCTAGTTTATTAATTATTTTATTAACATATTAATCAAAATATTATCTTAAATCTGGTTGGTAAGAAGATTAAGAAGAGAAAATCAAATCTCAAATCGTGTACTTCCAAGGAATCCTTTCGGCTCATTTTTTACTCAACCGCTACAAGATCAACAATTCCGTGGGCTTGGGCTTCTGCTGCTGACATAAAAACATCCCTTTCCATATCTTCGGATACAAGCCATAAAGGTTTGCCCGTTCTTTGTACATAAACCCTTGTGATAGTTTCGCGCAATTTCAGTAGTTCTTCCGCTTCCAGGATAAATTCTCCCGTTTGTGCCTCATAAAACGAACTAGCGGGTTGATGGATCATTACCCTGGTGATATAACATAATAAAGGTTTCCCCTATTTCGCACGATAAGGCGAGGTAGATAAATAAGAAAAAAAAAAAACAAAGATGGAATTGAACAACCGTACAGGCATCTTTTGCGTATTGCATACGGCTCTACTATGGTAATGGAATTGATTTTCACCTTCCATCGAAGAAATAGAAAATATACTACTGGGTCTGTCAGACGCAGATTAGTAAATGATCCAATAACCACCCTTCTTTTTTGTTTGAGAATATTTTTTTAAATACTATGATGGTTCCGTTGCTTTCTTATTTCTTTTCGTCTGTTATTCAGCAATCCAAAAGTTTCTTTTTTTTTTCAAATCAAATTGTTTAAAGCTTTCTGTGGTGTGAAAACTGAAAACAAAAAAAGTTTGTGACACTGAAATAGGCTCCCGATAGATCAGATAAAATCGTAAATGTCCCCTTTTTCATACTACTCTTTCGATACATAATCGAATGGTTTTGAAAAAAAAAAACAATTTTTGCATATCGAACTCGAAGTGCCATGCTATTATTACTTAATATTCATATGGCGCAGGCATAGTCTTCTTTTTTTTTTCTCGAAAAAAAAAAAAGAATCATTGGCGCCAAGCGTGAGGGAATGCTAGACGTTTAGTAATTTCTCCTCCTGCCAAAATAAAAGATCCCATTGAAGCTGCTAATCCCATGCATACTGTCTGTACATCTGGTTGTACAAATTGCATAGTATCAAAAATAGCTATTCCGGGTATTACCCATCCGCCCGGAGAATTTATAAACAGATACAAATCTTTGTTATTGTCTTCTATACTGAGATATACCATAAGGCCAATAAGTTGATTTGATATTTCACTATTAACCTCTTGTCCTAAAAAAAGTAGTCTTTCTCGATAAAGTCGATTGATTAGGATCCTATTTTATCCCTTAAGAGCCGTACATGCACCTTTTGATGCATACGGTTCACCCCAAATCGCAAAAAGGAATCAATGTGTCGATTTCAACCCTCTTTCTTTTTTTTTTTTCATAATGTATTTTTTCAAACTTCTAACGAAAGGTTTTTTTCTTACATTTTTCAAGAAAGACGATTTTTTTACCCTTTTATCTTATATATATTATATCTATATTAATCTATATTCTATTATATATATAGAATATAAATAATAAAAATAATAAGAAAAAAAGAATGTACTAAGCTTGTTGAACTAACTTCTCATTGATGTATTGTTTTCATCGAGATCAAAACCTGAATCGCAATGTGATTTTCTTGTTTCTGAATGGGCTTCTTCAATTCTTTTAGGTTTCTTTTCTACTCTGAGTAAAGATCGGCCCGATTTTGATTTGCGCATATAGGACAAATATTGCAATACCACGTCTTTTTGCTACGACTTCTTTCTGAATTTTTTATTTCATGATTTCTGCCAAATATGTGACATGATAGAAGTAGTAATCGTATATATATTATTAATTCGTTTTTTATAAGCAGAGCCTGAGTACTTCATTTTATTAGTCGAATCAAGCCAACCATAAATTATTATAAATTTATAATAGTAATCTGGATATACCCTCTCCAAAAAACCAAAAAATGGATCTAATTGTAATTCATTACACTTCACGCCCCAAATTTTTGATGATTCAATCAATGTTTTTTAGGGTGAAAGAGAGGATATCTCGATCGGGGGAGAGAACGGGGAAATCCCATATAACCCAATATATCTGACAAGTCGCACTATATGTCAACCCAAGATGCATCTTCCTCTCCAGGACTTCGAAAGGGTACTTTTGGAACACCAATAGGCATTTAATGTAGAAAAAAAATGAAGTTGTATATCTCACTTTGGTATGGAAACGTAATAACAATAGGTTTATTGTGTTCAAAATGATTTGTATTTATTATATTAATAAATCATAAATAAAGAAGAAGACCAAATGAGTAAAGGAAAGTTTTTACGAATAGGTCCTTGTGGTGATAAACAAATATGTCTCCATTCACTGATATAAATATTTATTAAAGAGAAAGTTATCAACCCCTCCCACCACCATTGCGTATTGTTACTTATCGGGTATAGAATAGATCTGCTTCTTTTTGTTCCTATGAATATAATTGTTTCATTATCACTAAAAAACTAGAACAAATATGAATCCTTTATCTAAGATAATCTACTGAAAGGGCAGGGTCCATAGTATAGTTTTTCCATTGCAATAAAGTTACATAGTGTCTATTTTTTATTGATATAAGAGGTATTTTCATGGGTTTGCCCTGGTATCGTGTTCATACCGTTGTATTAAATGATCCCGGCCGTTTGCTTTCTGTACATATAATGCATACAGCTTTGGTTGCTGGTTGGGCTGGTTCGATGGCTCTATATGAATTAGCAGTTTTTGATCCTTCTGACCCTGTTCTTGACCCAATGTGGAGACAGGGTATGTTCGTTATACCCTTCATGACTCGTTTAGGAATAACTAATTCGTGGGGTGGTTGGAATATCACAGGGGGGACGATAACGAATCCGGGTATTTGGAGTTATGAAGGTGTGGCCGGGGCACATATTGTGTTTTCAGGCTTGTGCTTTTTGGCGGCTATCTGGCATTGGGTCTATTGGGATCTAGAAATCTTTTGTGATGAACGTACTGGAAAACCTTCTTTGGATTTGCCCAAAATCTTTGGAATTCATTTATTTCTTGCAGGGGTGGCTTGTTTTGGTTTTGGCGCATTTCATGTAACAGGATTGTATGGTCCTGGAATATGGGTATCCGATCCTTATGGACTAACCGGAAGGGTACAATCCGTAAATCCCGCATGGGGTGTGGAAGGTTTTGATCCTTTTGTTCCGGGGGGGATAGCCTCTCATCATATTGCAGCAGGGACATTGGGTATATTAGCGGGCCTTTTCCATCTTAGTGTGCGTCCACCCCAACGTCTATATAAAGGATTGCGTATGGGAAATATTGAAACCGTCCTTTCCAGTAGTATTGCTGCTGTCTTTTTTGCAGCTTTTGTTGTTGCTGGAACTATGTGGTATGGTTCAGCAACAACCCCGATTGAATTATTTGGTCCCACTCGTTATCAATGGGATCAGGGATATTTCCAACAAGAAATATATCGAAGAGTTGGTGCTGGGCTAGCCGAAAATCAAAGTTTATCAGAAGCTTGGTCTAAAATTCCCGAAAAATTAGCTTTTTATGATTACATCGGTAATAATCCGGCAAAAGGTGGATTGTTTAGAGCGGGCTCAATGGATAATGGAGATGGAATAGCCGTCGGTTGGTTAGGACATCCTATCTTTAGAGATAAAGAGGGGCATGAACTTTTTGTACGTCGTATGCCTACTTTTTTTGAAACATTTCCAGTTGTTTTGGTAGATGGAGATGGAATTGTTAGAGCCGATGTTCCTTTTCGAAGGGCAGAATCAAAGTATAGTGTCGAACAAGTAGGTGTAACTGTTGAATTCTATGGTGGCGAACTCAATGGAGTCAGTTATAGTGATTCTACTACTGTGAAAAAATATGCTAGACGTGCTCAATTGGGAGAAATTTTTGAATTAGATCGTGCTACTTTGAAATCGGATGGTGTTTTTCGTAGCAGTCCAAGGGGTTGGTTTACTTTTGGACATGCTTCGTTTGCTCTGCTGTTCTTTTTTGGGCACATTTGGCACGGTGCTAGAACCTTGTTTAGAGATGTTTTTGCTGGTATCGACCCGGATTTGGATGCTCAAGTAGAATTTGGAGCATTCCAAAAACTTGGAGATCCAACTACAAGAAGACAGGTAGTTTGATAGAACATTCGTTTGTTCCTTTTCGATTCGACTTTTTTTTTTTATTTTTGTTGTGATTTGAATTTGACATAGGGAACCAAAAAAATCTTCATTTGAATCATCACATTTTGTTTTCCTTTTGTTCTTTCTTTTTCTTTATCCGGGAGATGATTTCCCTAAAACAGGTATGAAAGCTATAATTGTAAACCACGATTAAATCTATGGAAGCATTGGTTTATACATTCCTCTTAGTCTCGACTTTAGGAATCATTTTTTTCGCTATCTTTTTTAGAGAACCCCCAAAAGTTCCAACTAAAAAGATGAAATGATTTTTCATTATCTCAATTGAAGTAATGAGCACCCAATATCCCAATATTGGAGGCTCATTACTTCAACTAGTCTCCATGTTCTTCGAATGGATCTCTTAGTTGTTGAGAGGGTTGCCCAAAAGCAGTATATAAGGCATACCCGGTAAAACTTACAAGTAAACCAGATATAGAGATGGCAATTAGGGTTGCTGTTTCCATTATTAGATAATTCATTTCAACACCACGATGGATCTATAGGATAAGATCCTTTATTTACAGCGGAATGGTATACAAAGTCAACAGATCTCAATGAATAAAAAATAAGACTTAAGATTTATGGCTACACAAACCATTGACGATAGTTCTAGATCTGGTCCAAGACGAACTGTTGTAGGGGATTTATTGAAACCATTGAATTCAGAATATGGTAAAGTAGCTCCAGGGTGGGGAACTACTCCTTTAATGGGTGTTGCAATGGCTCTATTTGCAATATTTTTATCCATTATTTTGGAAATTTATAATTCGTCAATTTTATTGGACGGAATTTCTATGAATTAGGTTTACAAGAACCGACTAACTAGTTTTTTCAATAGAAAGTAAAGTTTAGCATTTACGTCTTTGATTTTTAGCCGATTCCATTTTGGATTTGGTAGTTCGACCGTGGAACTTCTTTGTTTCTGTATTTCCGGAATATGAGTGTGTGACTTGTTATAATTGATCCTAGTGATAGTACAGAACATAAAATGGATCTGTCATCTTGATAGAGATGGCTTTACCCTGTCAGATATTTATTCTAGTATCTGGAGCACGGAATATAGAAAATGGATTCTACTAAAGTATTCAAACTATGATTCATACTTAATATTTATATTTAGACCTCGCAACCGGACTTTAAAGAATTCAAAGAGTTAAAAGAATAAATCGAAAGATTTTTATTCTTTTAAACTGCCGCCGCTTATCTTTATTTTGATCAACGGACAAACGTTTCTTTGGATTTTTTTTTTCATTATATCTATTCATTGAAATTGAATAAGTGATAATCCAGCAGTTCTTACTCAGGGAATTTTTGGACTTCGATTAAAGATTTTTTTAAAAATCATCGTGGTTCTGGTATGAATCTGAAGTTTTTTGAATTCATTCATAGGGTCTTAACAAGAGAATTCCTATCAATAATAATAATAAATTAGACAGCAGTAAAATCGCATTCCACACACAAATAAAAATAACAAAAAAAAATGAAGTAAAAAATAGAATATTCAAGAGGCCCGTAAGGATCGGGATAAAAACGATTGAGCCAACTTGAAATTTTGACATTAGAACCACAAAGAATAGTTTTCAGATTTCTATTTTTTCTTATTTTCAGAGAAGATTGGAATCATAGGATTAAGTTAAGAAGTTTCCAACTTTCTAACACATATGCGTTTTCCTTATGACTAATATTTGGCTGTTTGAGCCGTACGAGATGAAATTCTCATATACGGTTCTCAGGGGGGTCCCTTGGTTTACCTATCTCAATAAAGTCTATGATTGGTTCGAAGAACGTCTTGAGATTCAGGCGATTGCGGATGATATAACTAGTAAATATGTTCCTCCTCATGTCAACATATTTTATTGTTTAGGAGGAATTACACTTACTTGTTTTTTAGTCCAAGTAGCGACGGGGTTTGCTATGACTTTTTATTATCGTCCGACCGTTACTGAGGCTTTTGCTTCTGTTCAATATATAATGACTGAAGCTAACTTTGGTTGGTTAATCCGATCAGTTCATCGATGGTCGGCAAGTATGATGGTCTTAATGATGATCCTGCACGTATTTCGCGTCTATCTCACCGGCGGTTTTAAAAAACCTCGGGAATTGACTTGGGTTACAGGTGTTGTTTTGGCTGTATTGACCGCATCTTTTGGTGTAACTGGTTATTCCTTACCTTGGGACCAAATAGGTTATTGGGCAGTAAAAATTGTAACAGGCGTACCCGAAGCTATTCCTGTAATAGGATCGTCGGTAGTAGAGTTATTGCGCGGAAGTGCTAGTGTGGGACAATCTACCTTGACTCGTTTTTATAGTTTACATACTTTTGTATTACCTCTTCTTACTGCCGTATTTATGTTAATGCATTTTCCAATGATACGTAAGCAAGGCATTTCCGGTCCTTTATAGGGAATACAGATTATAGATATTTGTAATCAACCATTTATTAGTTAGGGGAGTAACAATAGTATTTCATTGCTACAAATATGGATTATTTTTAAAAATAAGACATGTATTTGGATATTTCTCTTCAACTTAACAAAATTGGATTATTTATGTGACATACACGAATAGTTGAAGAGAATTCTGCGAAGAAAGAATGGATTATGGGAGTGTGTGACTTGAACTATTGATTGGGCTGCGCAGATATATAACTTTCTCTTATCTGCCACATTTGAATTTACAATTAAATGTGTCTTTGTTCCAACCACCTCGCAAACCCCCAACAGAGGATAGGCCGGTTCGCTTGAAGAGAATCTTTTCTATGATCAGACTCGATCATATCCTACATGAACAGGCTCCGTAATATCCAGTAAAATAAGTAATATGGTATAATCCAGATTATGTATTATCTATTTCACTTAACTTAATAGAATGGAAATGCATTCATTTCCTATGCATTGATTCAATTTATGATACTATCGGAGTGAAATAAGTAGATCTAAAGAAAAACAGGAGTTAGATTCTATTAGTAACAAGTAAATCCTTTGTATGTAAAAAGTCCCGACATTCGTTTTTTGGGGGTATAAGAATAACAGTTGCAAGGTTTGAGATCACCCATAAAGCACTATCAACTTTGAAAGCCTACTTGGGTATTGAGCATTTATTTAATAATAACTGAATTTTTTACAATGGATAGTTGTAACTTCGGAAAAAGAGAATCCGGTCTATTTTCTTACACGGAATCCTCATATATGTGTGCATAACATATAAATATGTGTGCATAACATATACATTTTTCTATAGATACATTT